GTCCCTGTAGCTTATAATAAAGCATAACACTGAAGATGTTAAGATGGCTGCCCTATACACCCAAGGACAAAAGACTTAGTCCTAACCTTACCGTTAGTTCTTGCTATATATATACATGCAAGTATCCGCATTCCAGTGAAAATGCCCTCAACATCTTACCAAGATAACAGGAGCAGGCATCAGGCTCACCCCTCCTCCCTCCGTAGCCCAAGACGCCTTGCCTAGCCACACCCCCACGGGTATTCAGCAGTAATTGACATTAAGCAATAAGTGTAAACTTGACTTAGTTAAAGCAATCCTTAGGGTTGGTAAATCTTGTGCCAGCCACCGCGGTCATACAAGAAACCCAAATTAACCTTACACGGCGTAAAGAGTGGTTCTTCATTATCAACTCAACTAAGATTGAAATGCAACCAAGCTGTTATAAGCATAAGATGCACCTAACGTCTCCTATTAAAACGATCTTAGCCACCTGACTGATAAAACTCCACGAAAGCTAGGACACAAACTGGGATTAGATACCCCACTATGCCTTGCCCTAAATCTTGATGTTCTTCCTACCCAAGCATCCGCCCGAGAACTACGAGCACAAACGCTTAAAACTCTAAGGACTTGGCGGTGCTCCAAACCCTCCTAGAGGAGCCTGTTCTATAATCGATAATCCACGATACACCTAACCATCTCTCGCCATATCAGCCTATATACCGCCGTCGCCAGCTCACCCTCATCCTGAAGGCCTAACAGTGAGCACAATAGCCCTCTCCCCCGCTAACAAGACAGGTCAAGGTATAGCTTATGAGATGGAAGAAATGGGCTACATTTTCTAATATAGAAAACCCCACGACAAGGAATGTGAAACCATCCCTAAAAGGCGGATTTAGTAGTAAAGCAGGATAATCATGCCTTCTTTAACCTGGCCCTGGAGCACGTACATACCGCCCGTCACCCTCCTCAAAAGCTGCCACCACCCACAATTCATAAAATACCCCCAAGCTAAAGACGAGGCAAGTCGTAACAAGGTAAGTGTACCGGAAGGTGCACTTAGTCTACCAAGACGTAGCTATAATGAAAGCATTCAGCTTACACCTGAAAGATATCTGCTCCATACAGGTCGTCTTGAAGCCTACTCTAGCCCACCCTTCCACTAACATGAACTAGCAACCCTCACCTCAAAAAGTAAAACATTTGCTTTATCCTAGTATAGGTGATAGAAAGGTACCTCAAGGAGCGATAGAGACCACGTACCGTAAGGGAAAGATGAAATAATAATGAAAATCCAAGCACCAAGTAGCAAAGACCAACTCTTGTACCTTTTGCATCATGATTTAGCAAGAACTAACCAAGCAAAATGCTAATTTAAGCTTGCCCCCCCGAAACCCGCGCGAGCTACTCACGAGCAGCTATATTGAGCAAACCCGTCTCTGTTGCAAAAGAGTGGGATGACTCGTTAGTAGAGGTGAAAAGCCAACCGAGCCAGGTGATAGCTGGTTGCCTATGAAACGAATCTTAGTTCACCCTCAATTCTTCTCTAAGGACCATATCATAACCCACACGAAGCAAATCGAGGGCTACTTAAAGGAGGTACAGCTCCTTTAAAAAGGATACACTCTTCCCTAGCGGATAAGCATCCCCATAATCTAACTGTGGGCCTTAAAGCAGCCACCACCAAAGAATGCGTCAAAGCTCGACCATTAAAAATTCAAATGCCCCACGACTCCCTTATCCCCAATAGGCTAACTTATACTAATAAGAGAATTTATGCTAAAATGAGTAACTAAGGGTTCCCCTCTATGGCGCAAGCTTACATCTTTACATTATTAACAAACCTCAAGATACTTACTAACCCAACAAGACTCAGTATCATTTAGCTTGTTAACCCACCCACGGAGCGCCTCAAAGAAAGATTAAAATCTGTAAAAGGAACTAGGCAAACATAAGGCCCGACTGTTTACCAAAAACATAGCCTCCAGCAATCCAAGTATTGGAGGTGAAGCCTGCCCAGTGACAACAAGTTCAACGGCCGCGGTATCCTAACCGTGCGAAGGTAGCGCAATCAATTGTCCCATAAATCGAGACATGTATGAATGGCTAAACGAGGTCTTAACTGTCTCTTACAGATAATCAGTGAAATTGATCTTCCTGTGCAAAAGCAGGAATCATAACATAAGACAAGAAGACCCTGTGGAACTTCAAAATCAACAGCCATTCCCACACACCATTCCCCCTATTCATGGACCACTCCCCGGGATCTTACTGGCCTGTATTTTTTGGTTGGGGCGACCTTGGAGAAAAACAAATCCTCCAAAGATTAGACCATCCCTCTATACCAAGAACAACCTATCTACGTGCTAACAGTATCCAGACCCAATACCATTGATTAATGAACCTAGCTACCCCAGGGATAACAGCGCAATCTCCCCCAAGAGCCCCAATCGACAGGGAGGTTTACGACCTCGATGTTGGATCAGGACATCCTAGTGGTGTAGCCGCTACTAAGGGTTCGTTTGTTCAACGATTAACAGTCCTACGTGATCTGAGTTCAGACCGGAGCAATCCAGGTCGGTTTCTATCTATGATAAACTCCTTCCAGTACGAAAGGACAGAAAGAGTAAGGCCAATACTACAAGCACGCCTTCGCCCAAAGATATGAACTCAACTTAATTTCTTAGGGCCAAATCCCTCCCCTCCTAAAAAAGGACTGCTAGCGTGGCAGAGCTCGGCAAATGCAGAAGGCTTAAGCCCTTTACCCAGAGGTTCAAATCCTCTCCCTAGCTGTCTGCTAACTACATGACCACCCACCCCAACTTAACCCACCTCATTATATCACTATCCTATGCCGTACCCATCCTAATTGCTGTAGCCTTCCTAACCCTAGTCGAACGCAAAATCCTAAGCTACATACAAACGCGCAAAGGCCCCAACATTGTAGGTCCATTTGGCCTCCTACAACCCATAGCAGACGGAGTAAAGCTTTTCATTAAAGAACCAATTCGTCCATCCACCTCCTCCCCTTACTTATTTATCGCCACCCCAATACTAGCCCTTCTTCTAGCAATTACAATCTGAACCCCACTTCCACTCCCCTTCCCTCTTACAGACATAAACCTTGGTATGCTCTTTCTCCTTGCATTATCCAGTCTTATGGTCTACTCAATTTTATGGTCAGGATGGGCCTCGAACTCAAAATATGCACTTATTGGTGCCCTACGAGCAGTTGCACAGACAATTTCCTACGAAGTTACATTAGCCATTATCCTCCTATCCATAATCATCCTCAGTGGAAACTATACCCTTAACACTCTCGCCACAACCCAAGAACCAATATATCTCATTTTCTCTTCCTGACCACTGGCAATAATATGATATATCTCCACTCTTGCAGAAACAAACCGTGCCCCATTTGATCTCACAGAAGGTGAATCTGAATTAGTCTCAGGATTTAACGTAGAATACGCCGCAGGACCATTCGCCCTATTTTTCCTAGCCGAATATGCTAACATCATATTAATAAACACACTCACCACTATTCTATTCTTAAACCCAAGTTCATTTAACACCTCCCAAGAACTTTACCCCCTATTCCTGGCTACAAAAACCCTCCTTCTATCCGCAGGGTTTCTATGAATCCGCGCCTCCTATCCTCGATTCCGCTATGATCAGCTTATGCACTTACTCTGAAAAAATTTCCTACCCCTAACACTAGCACTATGCCTATGGCATATTAGCCTTCCAATTTCATACGCAGGCCTACCACCCTATCTAAGACATTCAAGGAAATGTGCCTGAAACTCAAAGGGTCACTATGATAAGGTGAACATAGAGGTGCACCAACCCTCTCATTTCCTAGACTTAGAAAAGTAGGAATCGAACCTACACAGAAGGAATCAAAATCCTTCATACTTCCTTTATATTATTTCCTAGTAAGGTCAGCTAACTAAGCTATCGGGCCCATACCCCGAAAATGATGGTTCAATTCCTTCCCTTACTAATGAACCCCCAGGCTAAACTCATTTTCTCCACAAGCTTACTCTTAGGGACAACAATCACAATTTCAAGCAACCATTGAATAATAGCATGAACTGGGCTTGAAATTAACACTCTAGCTATCCTCCCTCTAATCTCAAAATCCCACCATCCACGAGCTATTGAAGCCTCAACTAAATATTTCTTAACCCAAGCGACTGCCTCCACATTATTACTATTCTCTAGTATAACTAACGCGTGATTTACTGGCCAATGAGACATTACTCAACTTACTCACTCAATATCGTGCACGCTACTAACAACTGCAATCTCAATAAAACTGGGTTTGGTACCATTCCACTTCTGATTTCCGGAAGTCCTACAAGGTTCTTCCCTAATAACAAGCTTACTGCTAGCTACAATCATAAAACTTCCCCCCACCATTCTACTCCTTCTAACGTCCCCCTCACTCAACCCCACCTTACTGCTCACAATAGCAATTGCTTCAGCAGCTTTAGGGGGGTGAATAGGTCTTAACCAAACTCAAGTCCGTAAAATTATAGCCTTCTCATCTATCTCCCACCTGGGCTGAATAATTATTATCCTCATCTACAACCCCAAACTTACGTTAATCGCTTTTTACCTCTATTCTCTAACAACAGCCGCCATTTTCTTTACTCTTGACACTACCAACACCTTTAAACTATCAACCTTGATAACTGCATGATCTAAGATCCCCACACTCACTGCAACTCTTATGCTTGCTCTTCTATCCCTTGCTGGCCTTCCCCCACTAACTGGATTTCTCCCCAAATGACTGATTATCCAGGAACTGACTAAGCAAGGACTTACAACCACAGCAACTATGATTGCCCTACTATCCCTTCTAGGTCTTTTCTTCTATCTTCGCCTTGCCTACTGTGCAACAATCACCCTCCCTCCAAACTCTATTAACCATATGAAACAATGGCAAATCAACAAGTCTGTTAATACGCTTACTTCTACTCTTATCACACTATCAATCATACTTCTACCTATGACACCTACAATTCTTACCATTACATAGAAACTTAGGTTACTTAAACCGAAGGCCTTCAAAGCCTTAAACAAGAGCCATCCTCTCTTAGTTTCTGTTAAAACCCGCAGGACACTAACCTGCATCCTCTGAATGCAACTCAGATACTTTAATTAAGCTAGGATTTTCCTAGACAGATGGGCTTCGATCCCATAACACTCTAATTAACAGTTAGATGCCATAACCTATAGGCTTCTGTCTACTAAGCCCTGGCGTATGCCTAATACGCATCTCTGAGTTTGCAACTCAGCATGAAATTCACTACAGAGCTGATAAGAAGAGGAATTAAACCTCTGTCAAAAGGACTACAGCCTAACGCTTTAACACTCAGCCATCTTACCTATGACTTTCATCAACCGATGACTATTTTCAACCAATCATAAAGACATTGGTACATTATATCTAATCTTCGGCGCCTGAGCCGGCATGATCGGCACCGCTCTAAGTCTCCTTATTCGAGCAGAACTAGGTCAACCAGGGACTCTTCTGGGAGATGACCAGATTTATAATGTCATTGTTACTGCTCATGCCTTTGTAATAATCTTCTTTATAGTAATACCCATCATAATCGGAGGTTTCGGCAACTGATTAGTCCCCCTAATAATTGGTGCTCCTGACATAGCATTTCCTCGTATAAACAACATAAGCTTCTGACTACTTCCACCCTCATTCCTCCTCCTCCTAGCCTCCTCTACAGTTGAAGCCGGAGTAGGGACCGGATGAACTGTTTACCCACCATTAGCTGGAAATCTAGCACATGCCGGAGCTTCAGTAGACCTAGCCATCTTTTCTCTACACCTAGCAGGTGTTTCTTCAATCCTAGGAGCTATCAACTTCATTACTACAGCAATTAACATAAAACCACCAGCTCTATCACAATACCAAACCCCCCTATTCGTTTGATCCGTCTTAATCACCGCAGTACTTCTTTTACTTTCTCTACCAGTACTCGCTGCTGGCATCACTATGCTATTAACAGACCGCAACCTTAACACTACATTCTTTGATCCTGCAGGAGGTGGAGACCCAGTCTTATATCAACATCTTTTCTGATTCTTTGGTCATCCAGAAGTCTACATTCTCATCTTACCCGGATTCGGTATTATCTCTCATGTAGTTGCATACTATGCTGGTAAAAAAGAACCGTTTGGCTACATAGGAATAGTCTGAGCCATGCTATCCATTGGGTTCTTAGGTTTTATCGTGTGAGCTCATCACATATTTACAGTTGGAATAGACGTAGACACCCGAGCATACTTCACATCCGCTACAATAATTATTGCAATCCCCACTGGTATCAAAGTGTTTAGCTGATTAGCCACCCTACATGGAGGAACTATCAAATGAGATCCACCCATATTATGAGCCTTAGGGTTCATCTTCCTGTTTACCATTGGGGGACTTACAGGTATTGTCTTGGCCAATTCCTCCCTAGATATCGCCCTTCATGACACTTACTATGTAGTTGCTCATTTCCACTACGTGCTATCCATAGGGGCTGTATTCGCAATCTTAGCAGGCTTTACACACTGGTTCCCTCTCTTTACAGGATATACCCTCCATCCCACATGAGCCAAAGCTCACTTTGGAGTAATATTTACAGGAGTAAACTTAACTTTCTTTCCTCAACACTTCCTAGGCCTAGCTGGTATACCACGACGATACTCAGATTACCCAGACGCCTATACTCTATGAAACACCTTATCCTCTATCGGCTCTCTCATCTCTATAACTGCCGTAATTATACTTATATTCATCATCTGGGAAGCCTTCGCATCTAAACGAAAAGTCATACAACCCGAACTTACCATAACCAATATCGAATGAATTCACGGCTGCCCTCCTCCATACCACACCTTTGAAGAGCCAGCCTTTGTCCAAATTCAAGAAAGGAAGGAATCGAACCCTCATAAGCTGGTTTCAAGCCAACCGCATTAAACCACTCATGCTTCTTTCTTATGGGCTGTTAGTAAAACAATTACATAGTCTTGTCAAGACTAAATCACAGGTGAAAACCCAGTACATCCCATCACCTTCCCATGGCCAACCACTCCCAACTCGGTTTCCAAGACGCCTCTTCCCCTATCATAGAAGAATTAATCGAATTTCACGATCACGCTTTAATAGTTGCTCTAGCAATCTGCAGCCTAGTTCTCTACCTTCTAACCCTCATACTCATAGAAAAACTTTCATCCAATACCGTCGACGCACAGGAAGTAGAATTAGTTTGAACTATCCTGCCCGCAATTGTCTTAATTATACTAGCACTTCCTTCATTACAAATTCTTTACATAATAGATGAAATTGACGAACCTGATCTCACGCTCAAAGCTATCGGTCACCAATGGTACTGAACCTACGAGTATACAGACTTTAAAGACCTATCTTTTGACTCCTACATGATACCAACAACAGAACTCCCATCAGGCCACTTCCGACTACTAGAAGTTGACCACCGTATTGTTGTTCCTATAGAATCCCCTATCCGAGTTATTGTTACAGCTGATGATGTTCTACACTCCTGAGCTATCCCCAGCCTCGGTGTAAAAACTGATGCAATCCCAGGACGACTTAATCAAACTTCCTTTATTACCTCCCGACCTGGAATTTTCTACGGCCAGTGCTCAGAAATCTGTGGAGCTAACCATAGCTTCATGCCCATTGTAATTGAATCAGCTCCCCTAACCCACTTTGAAAGCTGATCTTCACTTCTCTCATCATAAACATTAAGAAGCTATGGATCAGCACTAGCCTTTTAAGCTAGAGAAAGAGGATTTCCCAACCCTCCTTAATGACATGCCTCAACTCAACCCAACGCCATGATTCTCAATCATAGTAACTTCTTGATTCATCTTTTCTTTTATTCTCCAACCCAAAATCTCACAATTCACCTCAACAAATCAACCTTCTAATAAAACCTTCTCTGCTACAAAAGCCCCCTCTTGAAACTGACCATGAACCTAAGCTTCTTCGACCAATTTATAAGCCCCTCCCTACTAGGAATCCCATTAATCCTCATCTCACTTCTACTCCCAATACTTCTATATCCCTCTCCAAACAACCGATGAATTACAAACCGCGTTTCCACCCTCCAACTCTGATTCTTTCAACTAATCACAAAACAACTTATAACCCCACTGAACAAGAAAGGACATAAGTGAGCCTTAATTTTACTCTCACTTATAATCCTCTTACTAACAATTAATCTCCTAGGCTTACTACCTTACACATTTACCCCTACCACTCAGCTATCTATAAACCTGGCCCTGGCTTTCCCACTATGACTCGCTACCCTACTTACAGGGCTACGAAACCAACCTTCAGCCACTCTAGGCCACCTTTTACCAGAAGGTACCCCTACACCCCTAATTCCTGCTCTCATCCTAATCGAAACTACTAGCCTACTTATCCGTCCCCTGGCATTAGGAGTTCGTCTCACGGCTAACCTTACAGCTGGACATTTACTCATCCAACTCATTTCAACTGCCACTACAGTCCTTCTGCCTATTATACCAGCAGTATCCATACTCACCACAACTATTCTCCTCCTACTTACTCTCCTAGAAGTAGCAGTTGCTATAATTCAGGCATACGTATTCGTTCTCTTACTAAGCCTTTATCTCCAAGAAAACATCTAAACCCTAATGACCCACCAAGCACACTCATTTCACATAGTAGATCCAAGCCCCTGACCTATTTTCGGAGCAGCAGCCGCCCTCCTCACCACCTCCGGACTGACTATATGGTTCCATCATAACTCCGCTCAATTACTAGTTTTAGGCTTGCTGTCAATAATCCTCGTTATAGTCCAATGATGGCGCGATATCGTACGGGAAAGCACATTCCAAGGTCATCACACCCCTACTGTACAAAAAGGCCTACGTTACGGTATAATTCTTTTCATTACATCAGAAGCTTTCTTTTTCCTAGGCTTTTTCTGAGCATTTTTCCATTCGAGTCTAGTCCCAACCCCAGAGCTAGGAGGTCAATGACCCCCTATAGGAATCAAACCTCTCAACCCAATAGAAGTCCCTCTGCTAAATACAGCAATCCTACTTGCATCCGGCGTCACTGTCACATGAGCGCACCACAGTATCACGGAAGGCAATCGAACCCAAGCTACCCAAGCTCTATTCATAACCATTTTATTAGGATTCTACTTCACAGCCCTACAGGCAATAGAATACTATGAAGCTCCATTTTCAATCGCTGATGGGGTCTATGGCTCAACATTCTTTGTAGCCACAGGATTTCATGGCCTTCATGTAATCATCGGCTCTTCTTTCCTACTGATCTGTTTCCTTCGTCTAATCAAATTCCACTTTACATCTAATCATCACTTTGGCTTCGAAGCAGCAGCCTGATACTGACATTTCGTTGACGTCATCTGACTATTCCTCTATATAACTATCTACTGATGAGGATCCTGCTCTTCTAGTATAATAATTACAATTGACTTCCAATCTTTAAAATCTGGATCAAAACCAGAGAAGAGCAATTAACACAATCCTTTTTATATTTATTTTATCCTCCTCACTAAGCATAATCCTAACTATACTGAACCTATGGCTAGCACAAACCAACCCAGATTCAGAAAAACTATCCCCCTACGAATGTGGATTCGACCCCCTAGGTTCCGCCCGACTCCCATTCTCAATCCGATTCTTTCTAGTTGCAATTTTATTCCTCCTCTTTGATCTAGAAATTGCCCTGCTCTTACCTCTTCCCTGAGCTACTCAACTTCAATCTCCCCTTACAACCCTAACATTAACATCTAGCATCCTCATCCTCCTTACACTAGGACTAGTTTATGAATGAATCCAAGGAGGTCTAGAATGAGCAGAATAACTACAGAAAGTTAGTCTAATAAAGACAGTTGATTTCGACTCAACAAATCACAGTCCCATCCTGTGACCTTCTTCATGACCTTCTTACATTTAACCTTCTATTCTGCCTTTGCTCTAAGCAGCCTAGGACTAGCCTTTCACCGTACACACCTAATCTCAGCCTTACTATGCTTGGAAAGCATAATACTATCTATATATATTGCTCTATGCTTATGACCAATCCATACACAAACAACTTCCTGCACCTTAATACCCATCCTAATACTAGCATTCTCAGCCTGTGAAGCAGGCACCGGCCTTGCAATCCTGGTAGCCTCAACCCGAACCCACGGATCCGATCATCTTCACAACCTCAACCTACTACAATGCTAAAAATTATTCTCCCCACAATCATACTACTCCCAACAGCCCTTTTATCCCCCTCAAAATATTTATGAGTTAATGTTACCTCCCACAGCTTTCTAATTGCAACTGCCAGCCTTCATTGACTTTCCCCAACCTATTACACTGACAAAAATTTATCTCAATGACTTGGAGTTGACCAAATCTCATCCCCCCTACTAGTCCTATCTTGCTGACTTCTTCCCCTCATAGTCTTAGCTACCCAAAGTCACCTCCAACAAGAACCATCCACACGAAAACACATCTTTATCCTAACCATAATTCTCACCCAACCTTTCATTCTACTAGCATTCTCAGCTTTAGAATTGATACTATTTTACATTGCATTCGAAGCCACCTTAATTCCCACCCTAATTCTAGTCACACGATGGGGAAGCCAACCAGAACGCTTAAGTGCCGGCATTTACCTACTATTCTATACACTCATTAGCTCTATACCCTTATTAATTGTCATCCTTCACCTCCATACTCAAACAGGCACTATACACCTTGCTATAATAAAACTTACCCATCCATTCCTTGCCCATACATGAGCAGGAGCTATCTCCAGCCTAGCTTTACTACTTGCCTTCATAGTAAAAGCCCCCCTCTACGGATTGCACTTATGACTCCCAAAAGCACACGTAGAAGCTCCAATTGCAGGCTCCATACTTCTAGCTGCCCTCCTACTAAAACTTGGAGGATACGGCATCATACGAGTCTCCATAATTACAAACCCCATCCTCAACCATCTGCACTACCCATTTCTAACCCTAGCCCTATGAGGAGCACTAATAACAAGCTCCATCTGCCTACGCCAAATTGATTTAAAATCTATAATCGCATATTCCTCCGTAAGCCATATAGGCTTAGTTATCGCTGCAATCATAATCCAAACCCACTGATCATTTTCAGGTGCTATAATCTTAATAATCTCTCACGGCCTTACATCCTCTATACTATTCTGTCTAGCCAATACAAACTACGAACGAACCCATAGCCGAATCCTATTTCTAACACGAGGCTTACAACCTCTCCTCCCACTAATAGGAATCTGATGACTTTTAGCAAGCCTCACAAATATAGCACTTCCACCCACAACCAACCTCATAGCCGAGCTTACTATCATAATTGCTCTCTTTAACTGATCTACCTTTACTATCATCCTAACTGGAATTGCAACCTTACTAACCGCATTATATACTTTATATATACTACTATCAACTCAACGAGGCCCTATTCCCACCTACATTACATCTATCCAAAACTCAAACACTCGAGAACACTTACTAATGGCTCTCCACATTTTACCTACACTCCTACTCATCTTAAAACCAGAGCTTATCTCAACAATCCCCTCATGCAAGCATAGTTTCAATCCAAACATTAGACTGTGATCCTAAAAATAGAAGTTAAAACCTTCTTGCCTGCCGAGGAGAGGTTTGACCAACAAGAACTGCTAACTCTTGCATCTGAGTTTAAATCCTCAGTCTCCTTACTTTTAAAGGATAGTAGTAATCCACTGGTCTTAGGAGCCATTTACCTTGGTGCAAGTCCAAGTAAAAGTAGTGGATCTCCCATTAATCCTGAACTCCTCTATACTCCTCACCCTCCTAATCCTACTTACCCCGATCTTTATACCCTTATTAATTAAAAACTACCAAAACTCCCCAGCCAGTATCACATTAACTGTTAAAACCTCCTTTATCACCAGCTTAGTTCCCATAACCCTTTTTATGTACCTGAATATTGAAAGCATTACCCTCTGCTGAGAATGAAAATTCATCACAAGTTTTAAAATTCCCCTAAGCTTCAAGATAGACCACTACTCCCTAATATTTTTTCCCATTGCATTATTTGTAACCTGATCAATCCTCCAATTTGCATCATGATATATAGCCTCAGAACCTTTCATCACAAAATTTTTCTTTTATCTTCTAACCTTCCTTATTGCTATACTTATTCTCATCATTGCCAACAACATATTTCTTCTATTCATTGGATGAGAAGGAGTCGGAATTATATCTTTCCTCCTCATTGGATGATGACACGGACGAGCAGAAGCCAACACAGCTGCCCTTCAAGCCGTTCTTTACAATCGCATTGGAGACATTGGCCTAATCCTCTCAATGGCTTGACTCGCCTCCTCCATAAACACTTGAGAAATTCAACAACTATCACTCCAAAACCAAATTCCATTACTTCCTCTCCTAGGCCTTATCCTCGCAGCCACAGGAAAATCCGCCCAGTTTGGCCTACACCCATGACTTCCAGCTGCCATAGAAGGCCCTACCCCTGTGTCTGCATTACTCCACTCCAGTACCATAGTTGTAGCAGGAATCTTCCTACTTATCCGCACTCACCCCCTACTCTGCAATAGCCAGATAGCTCTTACTCTTTGTCTCTGCCTAGGAGCTCTATCCACACTATTTGCCGCTACATGCGCTCTTACCCAGAACGACATCAAAAAAATTATTGCTTTCTCTACATCAAGTCAATTAGGCCTAATAATAGTAACAATCGGCCTAAACCTCCCACAACTAGCATTCCTACACATTTCAACCCATGCATTCTTTAAAGCAATACTTTTCTTATGCTCTGGGTCAATCATTCACAGTCTCAATGGCGAACAAGACATTCGAAAAATAGGAGGAATACAAAAATTGCTCCCTACAACAACATCATGCCTAACTATTGGTAATCTTGCCCTTATAGGAACCCCCTTCCTAGCAGGATTCTACTCAAAAGACCTTATCATCGAAAATCTAAACACTTCCTACCTCAACACCTGAGCACTCCTCCTAACACTCCTAGCTACATCCTTCACTGCAACCTATAGCATACGCATATCCTTACTAGTCCAAACTAACTTCATCCGAATCCCCCCTTATACCCCTATCAACGAAAATCACCCAGCAGTCACAAACTCAATCACCCGCCTTGCCCTTGGAAGCATCCTAGCTGGTTTACTAATCACCTCCTTCATCATCCCTACAAAAACTCCACCAATAACCATACCCCTTACCACAAAAACTACAGCTATAATCATTTCTATATTAGGAATCATAATCGCACTAGAACTATCAAAACTCACCCATACTTTCATCAACCCTAAACAAAACGCTTTCACCAACTTCTCTGCTACCCTAGGATATTTTAATCCTCTAATACACCGCTTAACCTCAACCAAACTCCTAAGCAATGGACAAAAAATTGCATCACATCTAATCGACCTATTTTGATACAAAAAAGCAGGACCAGAAGGACTCGCAACTCTCCAACTCAAAGCTACTAAAGCCTCAACTACATTCCACACCGGTCTAATTAAAACATACCTAGGATCCTTTGCCCTATCCATTCTTATCATTATCCTATCTATGTACAGAACCAACCATCAATGGCACCCAACCTACGAAAACAACATCCACTCCTAAAGATAGTAAACAACTCCCTTATTGACCTCCCCACGCCATCAAATATTTCAGCCTGATGAAACTTTGGCTCCCTCCTAGGAATCTGCCTAATAACACAAATCATCACCGGTCTTCTTCTAGCAATACACTATACCGCAGACACCTCTCTGGCCTTCACATCAGTTGCCCATACATGCCGAAACGTTCAATTCGGATGACTTATCCGAAACCTCCATGCAAATGGGGCATCCTTCTTCTTCATTTGTATCTACCTACATATTGGACGAGGATTTTACTACGGATCTTACTTATATAAAGAAACCTGAAACACAGGCATCATCTTACTCCTAACTCTAATAGCTACTGCTTTCGTTGGCTATGTATTACCATGAGGCCAAATATCATTCTGAGGTGCTACAGTTATCACTAACTTATTTTCAGCAATCCCTTACATCGGCCAAACACTCGTAGAATGGGCATGAGGCGGATTCTCAGTTGACAACCCCACCCTCACTCGATTCTTTGCTCTCCACTTCCTCCTTCCATTTGCCATTGCAGGTCTAACTCTAATCCATCTAACCTTCCTCCATGAAACAGGATCAAACAACCCCCTAGGAATCTCCTCAAACTGTGATAAAATTCCATTCCACCCCTACTTCTCTACAAAAGACATTCTAGGTTTTACCATCCTCCTTCTCCCTCTAATAACTCTAGCTTTATTCTCCCCTAACCTCCTAGGTGACCCCGAAAATTTCACGCCCGCCAACCCACTAGTAACTCCACCCCACATTAAACCAGAATGGTACTTCCTCTTTGCTTACGCTATCCTACGTTCTATCCCAAATAAACTCGGCGGAGTTCTAGCTCTCGCCGCCTCTGTCTTAGTACTATTCCTAGTCCCATTCCTCCACATATCAAAACAACGCACAATAACCTTCCGCCCTCTCTCCCAGTTCTTATTCTGAACTCTAGTAGCTAATCTCCTTATCCTCACATGAATTGGAAGCCAACCAGTAGAACACCCATTCATCATCATCGGCCAACTAGCCTCATTTACCTACTTCTCTATCCTTCTTATTCTATTCCCCACCATCGAAATCCTAGAGAACAAACTACTAAAACTCTAACTACTCTAATAGTTTATAAAAAACATTGGTCTTGTAAACCAAAAACTGAAGGCTTTTCCCCTTCTTAGAGTTATAAATCCTCTTCAATTCTCCATAACCCCTATTTCCCTTCTAATAAATGGGGGGGCCCCCCCCTCCCCCCCAAAATCTTACATTTCAGGGTATGTATTACTTTGCATTACATTATTTTCCACATTAGACATATTATGCATGTAGGTATTTCTGATATATACTGTAATGGTCTAAGGGCATAAATTTTCATGCTTAGTCCCATAACGATCCACCCAAGCCATTACCCGATCTAGGCACATTTCTACTTCAAGGACCCGCCATGTCATGATCTAGGAATATCTCCAATACCCGGACTAAAACCTATTGAATGCCAGTCTTTGCATAAATTCCTTTACTGTACGAGGAACCTCCCAGGACTTAAAATCCATTGTCACAGGACCACTCATCAATTAACCTTGCTCTATGTACCCACCAAGCAGTGCTGGGTTATTTATTAGTCGTACACCTCACGAGAAACCAGCAACCCGGCGTTAGTAATGTTTATCACGACCAGCTTCAGGTGCGTACTTTCCTTGACCCTTGCCCAACTTGCGCTTTTGCGCCTCTGGTTCCTCGGTCAGGGCCATAACTTGCTTAATTTTCCTATACTTGCGCTCCGTTACTAATGGTTGGGGATGCTTGACCAATGTGGACCTCGTGATCGCGGCATTTTCCCTCTTTTTTACTTCTCTTATCTTTTTTGGGGTAGATCTCAATAAGCCCTTCAGAGTGCTCCGCCAGGGGGCCCCCATATATGCGTGACATGTCCATCTTGTGGTCGGCGAGCGGTTTTCTCACTTTCCCGGGCTGATTAATGATACGGAGTCAGGTGTAACTCGGTCTCATGCTGTAGCACGGATGCACTTTGTCATGCTATTGGTTTGGCACTTCCAGTTCGTCTCTAAGCTAGGTGTGGTTGAATTAATGCTCGATAGACATATTTTTGCCTCGTCAATTTCATAAAATCCCAAAAAAATTTACGCGTTTTGCCACTACTCTAGGCACTTCCATCTAAAACGTATAAATCTTCGTTTTCAAATTTTTTGTCAAAAATTTTAAAATTTTACACACATTCCATTCCGCTGTTTTCCTTCTATAATAAAATTTATTCTTTTTTTTTGCCAAATTTTTTACACTCAATTTAACAAACCATGAATTTTCCAGATAAATTTCTTTTATCTTTATTTTTTCATGTTTATTTATTTATTTTGACCCAATCAATAACCCACTTTTACTCCTAAAATTCATCTAATTTATAAATCATTCAACTTAATCCATACATCACAAAAATTTTCCACAGAACATTTATTGTTTTGACCCTTATCACCACAACAATCAATCCCCTAATTAAGCCCATCCCAAATTGATTACAAAACATACAATCCAACTATATTACTATATTTTATATATCCTTTATACATCGATCATGTCACCAATCCATATCTCTAAATCTAATCATAATCAGAGAAAAAGGAATCAAACCTTTATCATCAACTCCCAAAGCTGACATTTTAATTAAACTATTCTCTGAACTATATTTAACCTAACTGCCCGAATAGCCCCCCGAGATAACCCCCGCACAAGCTCCAAAACCACAAACAAAGTCAGCAACAACCCCCAACCCGCAACTAAAAACTGGCCCGCGCCTCAAAAATAAAACATACCTACCCCATCAAAATCCAATCGTATAGAAGACATACCCCCACAATCTACCGTAGGCACACCAACCAATCAACTCCCAGGTAACCCAACAGCAGCTATCCCACCAACTAACACTATGATCAAAGCCACACTATACCCCACAACCCGTCAATCTCCCCAAGCCTCAGGAAAAGGATCAGCCGCTAACGACACCGAATAGACAAATACCACCAGCATCCCACCCAAATAGACTAAAAACAAGACCAGTGAAATAAAAGATACCCCTAAACTCACCAACCATCCACACCCTACAACAGATCCCAACACCAACCCTACAACCCCATAATAAGGGGAAGGGTTAGAAGCCACTGCCAATCCTCCTAAAATAAAACAAATACTTAAAAAAATTATAAAATAAGTCATAAAATTCCTACTTGGTTTCTCTCCAAGACCTATGGCCTGAAAAACCACCGTTGTATATTCAACTATAAGAACCGCCCTAAGGTATTCTCCACCCAATACAGCCAACTCAATTCTTTATCACCATACCCTCCACTTAACTTCACCAGCCCATTTAACTACGCGCTTCTTTTTTTTGACCATTCCACTAACAAAATGAACAATCACTCAAGCCTAAAATCCATAACTCCCGAAATACAAAACCCCAATTGAA